ATTCATGGATCTCTCAGTTCGAGAAATAAGAGGATCAAACCATTTCTTCTGACTCTTTTTCAAATTCGATAAATGTTGGTTGATCGTATATTTCATTATAGTTATATGATTCAGAGTATCATTTCCTATTTGATCCCTTTGAATTCCATATTCGAAGTTGCGATCGGATCTATTCATTAAAAAGAATCGATTCGATACATTTCTTCCATAGGTGCTATATTGGATTTGAATCAGATTTCGGATCAATCTATATTGATTGACTGCCTCCATTATGTTGTTGCTAGCAAATACCGCTGTTTTTAGTTTGGGATCTTCCAACTCATTCCCGCAGTAGATCCGGACCGATTTTTTTCTGATCCTTCGAGAAAAAGATTCATTCTCCTCATAAAAAAGAGGAGGTAGAACCAATAAAGATTTCTTTTTCGATTCATCTCTGGAGTTGAATACCTCATTCAAGAATTTTTTTTGATCCAACCCGTAGGAATCAATAGAAAAGGCAAATCCCCTATGAAACACCAGATCCGGCTCGGTTATTGATAGAGTGAATAGATCCGCCATTTCTGGGAATCTCTCTTCTGATTCAAAAAAATCGTGGCGTAACGCGTATCCCCCTTTGTTCCGGTCATGGAATAGATGAAAGAAATCAAAAAATGGATTTTTGTTCAAGAATGAAATCTTATTGGAACTGTCCATATCCGGTTCATCCTTCGGAACCAGATCCGGGATGTGATCTGGTTCCGAAGGATGAATTGAGACGGTATCTTGTAAATACGTAATTATCTTGAATATATCAACCATTTCTTTATTTTCCGCTCGCCTGGAAGGGACAAAAGAAACATCTTGTTTTTTCTTCAACAATTTATGATCTCTAGTGGACCTCTCAGTAGGATTCGAACCCAGATGAAGTTCTGACCATCTGTCAGAGAAAAAAGAACGAATTGATCTTGTAGGATTCCCAATAAATTCTTCGATTTCTTCCGGAAGCAGATGATTATTCATCCGCTTCTCAGGTTCCGTGAATAGCCAGGACATGGAGGAAGATCCAAAAAGGCATTTCGGGAATCGATCTGATTCTATCTCTGTTCGTTCCGTTTGAAGAAAGGAAGGATCCCAAAGAATCGATCTCTCTTTTAGTTGCTGAATCTCTGTTTGATCGATCAATGTGTGATATTCTGAATTCTCATTTCTAACGGAATCGAAATGATCTCTGGATTGATCAGAAGAAGATCCTTTCCATTGGCTAGAATCCGTTACTTGAACGAAAATAGATCTTGTGGAATCATATTGAATATTTGACAATACATTCCGTACCTTGCTAAAAAACCGATCCTTGTTTACCAACCACACATTGTCTAACCAAATCCAATTCTCTCTCGAGACGTTCCTCAAAAAATTCGATTCGTGCTGATTCTTCCCCCAACTAACGAAGAGATCTTGGCGGAATTGCCACATATGAAATTGAGCACAATTTTGCAAAGAAATACTCCACTTGTTTCTCGAGAAGAGATGGGAAACATGCTCAATATCATTGGATTGCATAGTTGCCCCAGCTCCTTGTTGTTTGAAGAAACTCTCCCCCTGAATTGGTCTTTTTTCACGAAAAGCAGACATGAGATAACAAATCAAGTCTTTCCCTAAGATTTCGAATAGCTGTCCCGAATTCAAGTTGATTATGTTTCGTTTCTTCCTCGGAGAAAGACGATCAAAAAATTCCCAATCATGGTCCTTGCGGATCGGATCATCCGTATAGGATAAAAAAAGAAACTCCAGATATTTGCTATCTTTCTCTTTGAATGAGATCTCAATTCCAGCTACGGTTTCATTAGATATCTGACAACTAGAATCCCTATTTTTTCCGATCCGGTTCCTCCACCACCGCGAACCCCGGTTAGATTCAGGCATGATACGCTTTTTCTTTATTGGGATAACCCAAGTACTCTCTTGCGGATCCATGAAACAACTCTCAGAAATCTTTTTCCCTTTTGGAAGATACAGGAGCGAAACAATCAACCTATTTCTATTGGAAGACCAAAAAGATTCTTCCAATGTCTCCTTTCTGGGTCCAATGGAATTCATAGGTATAGGAAGAAGCCCCATCAAATAGAGATTTTTTCTTTCGACCATCTTTCGATTGTTAATACGAGATATAAGGACCACTACTACAAGCAGTACTACACCTTTGGTCGTGAAATATCGATTGCTTGTTGCACCCTGTGAATCACGTGAAAGTAGGATACTCCAAATTCGGGGGTCAAAGAGTTTCATAAAACGTTCTTGGTGGAAAAAAATGTGAGTGAAAGATCCCACTGAATCGAATTTGATCCATGAATCTAAGAAATAGTGAGAATTCTTGATCTCTCTCAATTCGAATATCCAGGATTTTAATTGATGTCGTTTCATTGATTCCTCCTAAAGATTTCATTTCAATTGGAATTTGGTTATTCACGATGTACGATGATCCCCGTTAAGCATCCATGGCTGAATGGTTAAAGCGCCCAAC